TTATTTTGTTGTTGTTGGTGTGTGTGTGTGTGTGTGTGTGTGCGTTGTATTTTTGCTTGATTTTTGTGGGGGGTGGTTGGTAGGGGTTTTTCATTTAAATTGTTAAATGAAGACAATAAAAATGGTGGTGTGAATGGTTTGGTTAAATTGTAGGGAGATATAGTTTGTTTTTTGTGTAAATGGATGGAAAAAAATACAACATAAATAGAATGGACGAGAAATCGTGAGTTTAACTGGAAGTTCCAGGAAAGTGTGGAAAAAGTAAGCATGTCCGGTGACCATTTCATTAATCGGTGCCTAAGAGGTAAAAAGCGCGGGTTCCATGAATGGGGTCAAAGTGCATCAGTGTCAGATTTGCGTAGGGCTTATCCTCAAACCATGACATTTTAGGCGCTCGGGCGGTACTTAGTTCGGTAGTCATGTGATGGACATGTCAAGAGGAAGATAACTCCTGCTACGCACTTGAAGGGTTTATTGAAGAGACCCCAGAAGAAGAGAAGAGTAGAAGAGGTCGGATGCCGCGATAACGAGAGAGAGGGAGGAGTATGCAACCGACCACTTGTATCTGTGAAGGGCAAGTAGGAAGGAAGTTGGCAAGTTATGGACCTGAAATTACAACCGGTGGCGCAAAAGAGCAAGGAGGGCTTCGAGGGTAAGAGGGAAAGTATGCCCCTGAAGACAATAACCTAGGGTATAACTGACGTTGAGTAGCTCGGTTCTCGTGAGGATCACGACTAATAGATAACCAGGTTCTCTGGCTTGGGAGTGCTAGAAGGCTGTTGGAAGAGGATATGTTTTAGGAGGTGGGCGAATAGTATGACTACGAGCATGCAAAGGTGTACTGTGACCTTCCCCGTATGGTCTTGAACTTGGTAGGTATGGTATGTAGGTGCCGATCTCGTGTGACGCGTGCGTGGGGTAGGGGTAGATAAGTTGGGTGGGGTGTACTTGGAGTAGTCATGGGGGGGGGAAAAAGTTGTCCGCACATTATCTCGTGGGCTAAAGTGTTTGAGTTGTCGTAGGCGTAGGGGGTTGGGTTTTGGGTGGAGTATCCTACATTGACTTAATGCCTGATGGGGTGGAGGATGTGATGTAAAGAGCCACATGTCTTGTGATGTGATAAAGTGGGGGGGGGGGAAAGGATAAAGTAAAGAAATAAAAGGAGTGTGAGGGATGGTGGGGAGGGTAGAAATGGAAAGTACGATAAAAAGAATGGGGAAAAATAAGGGGTTGAGGGTTCCCATAGTTAAAGTTTTGTTAACGGCAGTTTTTCAGGCTGTAGATCTCGGAGAAAGGCCGAGTGGGAACTATGATAAAGTTTGTTCTGTTATTGGGTTTCTTTTTTGTTTTGGGAAGTTTGGCTGTCTCTTCTAACCCTTCTCCTTATTATGGGGTTGTGGGGTTGGTTGTGGCGTCCATTGCGGGATGTGGATGGTTGGTTAGTTTAGGTGTTTCGTTTGTGTCATTGGTGTTGGTTTTGGTGTATTTAGGCGGTATGTTGGTGGTTTTTGTTTATTCGGTGTCATTGGCAGCTGATCCTTATCCTGAAGCTTGGGGGGATTGGAGTGTTGTTGGTTATGGGCTTGGTATAGGTATGGTTGTCTTGGTTGGGGTTGTTTTAAGTGGGGTGTGGGGGTCGTTGGTGGATGTGGGGACAGTGAATAATGTTGGTTTGGAGCTGGTTCCTTTGGATTTTAGTGGTGTGGCGGTGCTTTATTCTTCGGGGGTTGGGTTGTTTTTGATTGGTGGGTGAGGGTTGTTGTTGACTTTGTTTGTGGTGTTGGAGCTTGTGCGTGGGCTGTCTCGGGGGGCTATTCGGGCTGTTTAGGGGTTGGGTCAGAAAGTAGTTTAGTTGAAAATGCCAGCTTTGGGAGTTGGTGATGAGGGTTCGATTCCTTTCTTTCTGAAGTAGGGGTTTTTCATTTAAATTGTTAAATGAAGACAATAAAAATGGTGGTGTGAATGGTTTGGTTAAATTGTAGGGAGATATAGTTTGTTTTTTGTGTAAATGGATGGAAAAAAATACAACATAAAAAGAATGGACGAGAAATCGTGAGTTTAACTGGAAGTTCCAGGAAAGTGTGGAAAAAGTAAGCATGTCCGGTGACCATTTCATTAATCGGTGCCTAAGAGGTAAAAAGCGCGGGTTCCATGAATGGGGTCAAAGTGCATCAGTGTCAGATTTGCGTAGGGCTTATCCTCAAACCATGACATTTTAGGCGCTCGGGCGGTACTTAGTTCGGTAGTCATGTGATGGACATGTCAAGAGGAAGATAACTCCTGCTACGCACTTGAAGGGTTTATTGAAAAGACCCCAAAAAAAAAAAAAAGTAAAAAAGGTCGGATGCCGCGATAACGAGAGAGAGGGAGGAGTATGCAACCGACCACTTGTATCTGTGAAGGGCAAGTAGGAAGGAAGTTGGCAAGTTATGGACCTGAAATTACAACCGGTGGCGCAAAAGAGCAAGGAGGGCTTCGAGGGTAAAAGGGAAAGTATGCCCCTGAAGACAATAACCTAGGGTATAACTGACGTTGAGTAGCTCGGTTCTCGTGAGGATCACGACTAATAGATAACCAGGTTCTCTGGCTTGGGAGTGCTAGAAGGCTGTTGGAAGAGGATATGTTTTAGGAGGTGGGCGAATAGTATGACTACGAGCATGCAAAGGTGTACTGTGACCTTCCCCGTATGGTCTTGAACTTGGTAGGTATGGTATGTAGGTGCCGATCTCGTGTGACGCGTGCGTGGGGTAGGGGTAGATAAGTTGGGTGGGGTGTACTTGGAGTAGTCATGGGGGGGGGAAAAAGTTGTCCGCACATTATCTCGTGGGCTAAAGTGTTTGAGTTGTCGTAGGCGTAGGGGGTTGGGTTTTGGGTGGAGTATCCTACATTGACTTAATGCCTAATAGGTGTATAAGTTTAATGCAAAGTACCACATGCCTTGGATAATATATAAAAGGGCCTGTGGGGGGGAAGGGGGGGCCCTTTTATGTTATGGGGGTAAGGGGGTAACTCTAAGAAGGGTTGAGTCTTCAATCTTTGGCTTACAAGACCAATGTTTTCATAAACTATTAGAGTGTTATAGTTTGAGTATTTTGTTTTCTAGGATAGCTGCGAGGGGGAAGAGGATTAGAATGATTGTGAAGTAGGTGAATGAGGCTAGTTGCCCAATGATGATGAATGGGTGTTCGACCGGTTGGCTGCCTACTCAGGTTAGGACTAGGAGGTTGGCGACTAGGGTTCAGAATAGGATTTGTGAAATGGGACGGAAGGTTATGGATCGTAGTTTGGATGTGTGAAGAAGTGGTAGTAGGAATAGGACTAGGACGGAAGCAGCTAAGGCCAGTACGCCTCCCAGTTTGTTTGGAATGGATCGTAGGATGGCGTAGGCAAATAGGAAGTATCCTTCGGGTTTAATGTGTGGTGGTGTTGCTAGGGGGTTGGCTGGTGTGAAGTTTTCTGGGTCCCCTAGTAGGTTGGGGGCGAATAGGGCTAGAGTGCCTAGGGGGATGAATATTAGTGCGAATCCTAGGAAGTCTTTTGTGGTGTAGTATGGGTGGAAGGGGATTTTGTCGCAGTCTGATGGGATTCCTAATGGGTTGTTGGATCCTGTTTCGTGTAGTAGGGTGAGATGGACTAGTGTTAATCCGGCAATTACGAATGGGAGTAGGAAGTGGATGGCGAAGAATCGGGTTAGTGTGGGGTTGTCTACCGAGAATCCGCCTCATGCTCATTCTACCAGGGTTTGTCCAATGTAAGGGATTGCTGAGAATAGGTTTGTGATTACTGTAGCCCCTCAGAATGATATTTGTCCTCAGGGCAGGACGTATCCTACGAAAGCTGTGGCCATGAGTGCAAGTAATAGGATAACCCCTACGTTTCAGGTTTCTTTGTTTAGGTAGGAGCCGTAGTAGATGCCTCGGCCGATGTGGAAGTAGATGCAGATGAAGAAGAAGGAAGCTCCGTTTGCGTGGAGGTTGCGAATTAGTCAGCCGAATTGTACGTCTCGGCATATGTGAGCTACTGAGTTGAAGGCTAGGCTGGTGTCTGCTGTGTAGTGTATAGATAGCAGGAGGCCTGTAATGATTTGTGTGATTAGGCAGATGCCTAGTAGAGATCCAAAGTTCCATCAAGATGAGATGTTTGATGGGGTTGGGAGGTCGATTAGGGAATCGTTGATGATTTTTAGAAGTGGGTGGTTTTTACGAAGATTGAGGGCCATTGGTGGTGGGGGGGTCTGTATATGGATGAGATTATGATGAGGATGGAGAGGGCAAAGGATCCTAGGTAAGCCTTGGTTAGGCCGGAGTGCATAGTGGTGATGGTTTTGGTTGCTGTTAGTTGTAGGCTGGCCAGACCTTCTGGGCCTAGTAGTTTGAGTCATGAGAGGTCTACAAGGTGGGAGGCGGTGTTTTGTCCTCCAGATAGTAGGTTGGTAGTGTTGAGGCGGTGTATTAGTGGGTTGAAGTATCCTAGGGAGATGGAGAAGTTGTATATGGGGCTTTGTTTTGTGAGGAGGAGGGTTTGGGTTATTTTTGATAGTTCGATGGCGATGGCGATGCCTAGTACTGTGACTGCTAGGGCTGCAATTTTAATTGAGAGAGGTATAGTTATAGGAGGGGTTTTTGTTGGTGGGATATAAGAGGTGATTAGCAGGCCTGCTGTAATACTTCCTAGGGCAAGGCGAGTGATGGGGGAAGTCACTAAGGGGTTGTTCTCGTTCATTGGTGTAAGGGGAGGGATTCGTACGAAGCCGGCTTGGACCAGTGCAGTTATTCGGATTGTGTATACTGCTGTAAATGATGTGGCTAGTAATGTGAGCAGTAGAGCTCATGAGTTCAGGTAGGAGGTGTTTAGGTTTTCGATGATTTGGTCTTTTGAGTAGAAGCCTGCCAGGAATGGAGTTCCTATTAGGGCTAGGTTTCCGATAGTTAGGCATGCTGTGGTTGTTGGTAGTATTTTTTGCAGGCCACCTATTTTTCGGATGTCTTGTTCTCCATTAAGACTATGGATGATAGACCCAGAACATAGGAATAGTATGGCTTTAAAGAATGCGTGGGTTGAAATGTGTAAGAAAGCTAGTTGTGGGAGGTTTAGTCCGATGGTTACTATTATAAGGCCAAGTTGGCTTGAGGTTGAGAAGGCAATAATTTTTTTGATGTCGTTTTGAGTGAGGGCGCATGTGGCTGCAAATAGGGTAGAAAGAGCTCCTAGGCATAGGCAGAGGGTTAGGGCGGTTTGGTTGTTGTTAAATAGGGGGTGAGTTCGGATGAGTAGGAAGATTCCGGCTACGACTATAGTGCTGGAGTGGAGTAGTGCTGATACTGGGGTTGGGCCCTCTATGGCGGCTGGTAGTCATGGGTGAAGGCCGAATTGTGCTGATTTTCCTGTTGCGGCTAGGATGAGACCTGCAATAGGAAGGGTAGGGGTTTGAGATGTTTGGGCTAGTTGTTGGATTTCTCAGGTGTTTGTGGTATAAGCTAGTCAGGCCATGCATAGGATGAGTCCAATGTCTCCTACTCGGTTATAAAGAACGGCTTGGAGGGCAGCAGTGTTAGCTTCTGCTCGGCCATGTCATCAGCTAATTAGAAGGAAAGATATAATTCCTACCCCTTCTCAGCCGATGAACAGGATGAATAGGTTGTTAGCGATAATTAGGATGAGTATGGCGATCAGGAATAGGAGGAGGTAGGTGAAGAATTTGGTGATGTATGGGTCTGAGGCCATGTATCATGTTGCGAATTGTAGGATTGATCATGAGACGAACAGGGCGATTGGGAAGAATGTGAGGGAGTAGAAGTCTATTTTTAGGCTGATGGGGATTTTGAAGTTTATGATGAATTTCCATTCTCATATGGATAGTAGACATTCTGTTCCTGAGTAGATGTGGATTATTATTGGGATTAGGCTAATTAGGAATGAAGCTTTTACAGTGCTTGTGATGGAGGTTGGGGTGTTTTTTAGGTTGTTAGATAGGAATGGGAGAATAATTGGGGTAGAGAGGGTGGTTAGGGTTAGGAGTATTGAGGTTGTCAGGACTAGTGAGAGATCCATTACTTTCACTTGGATTTGCACCAAGATGAGTGGTTCCTAAGACCATTGGATTGCTGTTATCCTTTGAAAGTAAGGGGGCTGAGGTTTTATACTCAGATGCAAGAATTAGCAGTTCTTGTTGGTTAAACCTCCCCTCGGCGAGTAAGAAGGCTTTAACTTCTATTTTTAGAATCACAGTCTAATGTTTTGGTTGAAACTATACTTGCATATGGGGATGCCAGAGATTAGGCTTGGCTTGAGGATAAGGAGCACCATTGGGATTATGTGGAGGGCTATTAGGAGATGCTCTCGTGTGGAAGAGTTTTGGATTGAGGTGATGTGGGATGGTAGCGCTCCTCGTTGTGTTATCATCAGTATGTATAGGGTATAGGAAGCGGTTAATAAGATTGCGGTGCCTGTTAAGAGGATTGTTAGGGATGATCAGTTGAATAGGGCAATTATAATGGTAAGTTCTGCTATGAGGTTGATTGTTGGGGGAAGTGCTATGTTTGTTAAGTTTGCTAGGAGTCATCAGGTTGCTATAAGGGGGAGGAGTGGTTGGATACCTCGGGTTAGAAGGAGGATTCGGCTATGTGTTCGTTCGTAGTTGGTATTGGCTAGGCAGAATAGTATTGAGGAGGTTAGTCCGTGTGAGATTATTAGGATTATTGCCCCTGAGAATGCTCATTGAGTTTGGATTATGGTTGCAGCGATAACTAGGCCTATGTGGCTGACAGAGGAGTAGGCGATTAAAGACTTTAGGTCGATTTGTCGTAGGCAAATTGCGCTTGTTATTAATGCTCCCCATAAGGCTAGGGTGATGAATGGGTAATGGAGGTTGTTTGAGGATGGGTTTACTAGGATGGTGAAGCGTATAATACCGTATCCGCCTAGTTTTAGTAGGAGGGCGGCTAGAAGCATGGAACCAGCGATTGGAGCTTCTACGTGGGCCTTGGGGAGTCATAGGTGTAAGCCGTATAGTGGGGCTTTAACTATGAAGGCTGTTAGTAGGGCTAGGCTTGATAGTAGTCCGGATCAAGAAGAGGTTACTGTTGGGTGAGATAGTTTTAACATGGGGAAGTATAGGGTTCCAATTTGGTTGTGTAAGTGTAGGATGGCAATTAGTAGTGGGAGTGAGCTGGCGAGGGTGTAGAACAGGAGGTAGATTCCGGCGTTTAGGCGTTCTGGTTGGCTGCCTCATCGGGTGATGAGGACTAGAGTGGGGATTAGTGTGGCTTCGAATGCGATGTAGAAGAGTATGAGCTCTGAAGCTGAGAACGCCAGGAGGATGGCCGGTTGGGCTAGAATTATTGTTGTTATGAAGATTCGCTTGCGGATGGTAGGTTCTTGCTCTAGGTGGTTTTGGCTTGCTAGGAGTATAAGGGGTAGGAGTCAGCATGATAGTACTAGTAGTGGAGAAGAAATCTGGTCGATGGCTGTTCATGGGGATAGGCTTTTGTTTGGGTAGTACGTTGGTGTTAATCACTGTAGACTAATGGTAGCGATTAGTAGGCTGTGTGTTGTGGTGTTGGTTCATAAGTGCTTGCTAGGGGAGAGGAAGGTTAGGGGTAGGAGTATTGTAGTTGGGATGATGATTTTTAGCATTGAAGGAGATTGAAGTTGTTTAGGCAGTCAGAGCCGTGGGTGCGAGTGGAAGCGACGAGTAGGGCGAGTCCAGTTCCTGCCTCGCAGGCAGAAAAGGTTAATATTAGAATGGGGAGTAGGGTGGAGGATGGTGTTTGTGTTTGGATGGGTCATATTGATAGGGCGATATACATGGATAATATCATGCTCTCGAGACATAGTAGAGCTGAGATTAGGTGGGTTCGGTGGAAGGCTAGGCCTAGGGTGCTTATGGTGAAGGCTGCGTAAAAGCTTAAGTGTATTAGGGTCATGAAGAAAGTTATAGGGTGTGAACTATAATCTGTTGAGCCGAAATCAACTGTCTTGGTTAGACTAACTTTCTTTATTCTGCTCATTCTAGTCCTCCTTGGATTCACTCGTACACTAAACCTAGGGTAAGGAGGATAAGGAGGATGGAAGCTCAGGTCAGGGTGGTGGTGGGGTTTTGAAGTTGGGTAGCTCATGGGAGGGGGAGTAGGAGGGCGATTTCTAGGTCGAATAGTAGGAATAGGATGGCTACTAGGAAGAAGCGGATTGAGAATGGTAGTCGGGCGGAGCCTAGGGGGTCGAAACCACATTCGTATGGGGACAATTTTTCTGAGTCTGGGTTAGTTTGGGCGATTCAGAAGTTTAGTGCGGTTAGAAGGGCACTTAGGGCCAGGGATGAGGTAATTATGAATGTGATTATGTTCATTGCTCTTCTCTGGGTTTAAACCAGATTTTAAGGATTGGAAGTCGATTGTAATAAGTATACTAGAAGAGCATGAACCTCATCAGTAGATTGTAATGTAGAGGAATAGTCAGACAACGTCTACAAAGTGTCAGTATCAGGCTGCTGCCTCGAAGCCGAAGTGATGGTTTGGGGTGAAATGGTATTTGGCTAGGCGTAGGAGGCATACCAGTAGGAATGTTGTGCCAATGATTACATGTAGACCGTGGAATCCGGTGGCAACAAAGAATGTGGAACCGTATACGCTGTCTGCAATGGAGAAGGGGGCTTCATAGTATTCTATGCCTTGGAGGGCAGTAAAGTAAAATCCTAGAAGAATTGTGAGTGTGAGGGCATGTATTGCTTGTTTTCGACGTGCTTCTGTAATACTGTGGTGGGCTCATGTGACCGTTACTCCTGAGGCTAGGAGGATGGCAGTGTTTAGGAGGGGTACTTCCATGGGGTTCAGGGGTTTGATTCCTACGGGGGGTCATTGTCCTCCTAGTTCTGGAGTGGGGGCTAGGCTTGAATGGAAAAAAGCTCAGAAAAAGCCTAGGAAGAAAAAGGCTTCTGATGTGATAAAGAGGACTATACCGTAGCGTAGGCCTTTTTGGACGGTAGGGGTGTGGTGACCTTGGAAGGTGCTTTCTCGTACTACGTCCCGTCATCATTGGAATATTACTAGGGCAGTTGAGGTTAGGCCGATAGCTAGGAGGTATGGGGAGTTGTAGTGGAATCATATTGTTAGGCCGGAGGTGGTTAGAAGGGCGGCGGCGGCTCCAAAAATAGGTCATGGGCTTGGATCTACTATGTGGTAAGAGTGTGCTTGGTGTGCCATTAGTTGTTAGATGTTTTCTTGTAGGTATAGGGTGAGTAGTAATACGAAGACATAGGCCTGGATTATAGCTACAGCGATTTCTAGGATTGTGAGTAGAAGAAGGATGAGCAGGGTTAGTAGGGAGATTGCGGGTATTGTTGAGAATAGGGCTATGGTAGCTGTAGAGATGAGTTGGATCAGGAGGTGGCCTGCTGTGAGGTTGGCTGTTAGGCGCACTCCTAGGGCTAGTGGGCGGATGAGAAGGCTCGTGGTTTCGATTAGGATGAGGGCAGGGATTAGTGGTGTTGGGGTACCTTCTGGTAGGAGGTGGCCTAAGGAGGTGGAGGGTTGGTTTCGTAGTCCTGTGAGGAGTGTAGCTAGTCATAGTGGGAAGGCTAGTGCTAGATTTATGGATAGTTGGGTGGTTGGGGTGAAGGTGTATGGGAGTAAGCCTAGGAGATTGATTATTAGTAAGAAGGTTATTAGTGATGTTATGATTAATGCTCATTTGTGCCCGTTTTTGTTTAGTGGGGTTATTAGTTGTTTTGTGATGAGGTTAATGGTTCATAGTTGTAGGGTTGAAAGGCGATTGGTGATTCATCGGTTGTCGAGGGATGGTAGGAGCAGGGCTGGAAATACTATGGAGATAAGGATTAGGGGGATTCCTAGTAGGGAGGGGCTTGAGAATTGGTCGAAGAAGCTTAGGTTCATGGTCAGGTTCAGGGGGTGGTGGGTTGAATGGTTGGGGTCTTGTTTGATGGGGGGTTGGCAGATACGAATGATAAAAGTTTCGGTTGGATAATCAGGGTAAATGTTAATCATGAATAAATCATGATAAAAAATCATGGGTTTGGATTTAATTGAGGCATATCATTAAGGAGGGGTAGGCCCTCTTTCTCTAGCTTAAAAGGCTAGTGCTGTTTCATAGCTTCTTAATGGTTAGGATGGTAGTGAAGATCAGCTTTCAAAGTTAGCGAGTGGGACGGATTCTACTACGATTGGCATAAAGCTGTGGTTTGCTCCGCAGATTTCTGAGCATTGGCCGTAGAAAACTCCGGGTCGGGAGGCTGAAAAGGAGGTTTGGTTTAGGCGTCCTGGGATTGCGTCGGTTTTTACGCCAAGGCTTGGTACAGCTCATGAGTGGAGTACGTCGTCGGCAGTTACGATTACCCGGATAGTGGATTCTGTTGGTACTACTACTCGATGGTCGACTTCTAGTAGTCGGAAGTGTCCCAGCGGTAGGTCTGATGTAGGTGTTATGTAAGAGTCGAATGTGAGGTCCTTGAAGTCAGTGTATTCGTAGGTTCAGTACCATTGATGACCGATGGCTTTTAGGGTTAAGGTTGGCTCGTTGATTTCGTCTATTATGTATAGGATTCGTAAGGATGGAAGGGCAAGAGCGATTAATACTGCGGCTGGTAGGATTGTCCATACTAGTTCAATTGCTTGTGCGTCAACTGTGCTTGTGGATAGTTTTTGCGTGAGTATTGTGGTTAAGAGGTAAAGAACTAGGGTGCAGATAGCTAGAGCGACTATTATAGCGTGGTCGTGGAATTGTACTAATTCTTCTATAATAGGGGATGAAGCGTCTTGGAAGCCGAATTGTGAGTGGTTAGCCATATTTGGGTGTTGAGGTGTACTGGGGTCTAACCTGTAATTTAGCCTTGACAAGGCTATGTAATTGTTTTACTAACACCTCATGGAGAAAGAAGCATAAGTGGTCTATGCGGTTGGCTTGAAACCAACATATGGGGGTTCAACTCCTTCCTTTCTTGTACTTGGACAAAGGCGGGTTCTTCGAAGGTGTGGAATGGTGGTGGGCAGCCGTGGATTCACTCAATGTTGGTGCTTGTTAGTTCTGGCTGCATGGCTTTACGTTTGGATGCAAAGGCTTCTCAGATGATGAACACTAACATGATCACGGCTGTCATGGAGATTAGTGAGCCTACAGAGGAGATGGTGTTTCACAGTGTGTAGGCGTCTGGGTAGTCTGAGTAGCGTCGTGGTATTCCTGCCAGGCCTAGGAAATGTTGTGGGAAGAAGGTGAGGTTTACACCTACAAATATTACCCCGAAGTGGATTTTGGCTCATGTGGAGTGGAGTGTGTAGCCGGTGAATAGTGGGAATCAGTGTGTAAATCCGGCTAGGATTGCAAAGACTGCCCCTATTGACAGTACATAGTGGAAGTGGGCTACTACGTAGTATGTGTCGTGCAGGGCGATGTCTAGGGAAGAATTTGCTAGGACGATGCCTGTGAGTCCTCCGATTGTGAATAGGAAGATGAAACCTAGAGCTCATAGTATGGGCGGGTCTCATTTGATAATCCCTCCGTGCAGTGTTGCAAGTCAGCTAAATACTTTAATACCAGTGGGGATTGCGATGATTATTGTGGCAGATGTAAAGTATGCTCGGGTGTCTACGTCCATTCCTACTGTGAACATGTGATGAGCCCATACGATGAATCCTAGGAATCCAATGGATAATATGGCTCATACTATTCCTATGTAGCCGAATGGTTCTTTTTTACCTGCGTAGTAAGCTACTACGTGCGAGATGATTCCGAACCCTGGGAGGATTAGGATGTAGACTTCTGGGTGTCCGAAGAATCAGAATAAGTGTTGGTAAAGTACTGGGTCCCCTCCTCCTGCTGGGTCAAAGAAGGTGGTGTTTAGGTTGCGGTCTGTGAGTAGTATTGTGATGCCTGCAGCTAAGACTGGAAGGGAAAGGAGTAGGAGGACTGCAGTGATTAGGACGGATCAGACAAATAGTGGGGTTTGGTATTGTGAGAGGGCTGGGGGTTTTATGTTGATTGCTGTTGTAATGAAGTTGATTGCCCCTAGAATGGATGAAATCCCCGCTAGGTGAAGGGAGAAGATAGCTAGGTCTACGGATGCTCCTGCATGGGCTAAGTTGCCGGCCAGGGGAGGGTAAACGGTTCATCCAGTTCCTACCCCTGCTTCAACTGTGGATGAGGCTAGTAGTAGGAGGAAGGATGGTGGTAGGAGTCAGAAGCTTATGTTATTTATTCGTGGGAATGCTATGTCGGGGGCTCCGATTATCAGGGGAACTAGTCAGTTTCCGAATCCCCCAATCATGATTGGCATTACTATGAAGAAGATTATTACAAAGGCGTGGGCTGTGACAATTACGTTGTATACTTGATCGTCCCCCAGGAGAGCGCCTGGTTGGCCTAGTTCTGCTCGGATGAGTAGGCTTAGGGAAGTACCTACTATTCCGGCTCATGCACCGAAGATCAGGTATAAAGTGCCAATGTCTTTGTGGTTGGTTGAGAATAGTCATCGGTTAATGAATGTCATAGGTAAGAAGGCTGAGTGTGTAAGCGTTAGGCTGTAGTCCTTTTTACAGAGGTTAAATTCCTCTTCTTATCGGCTCTGTAGTGTAATTCACGATGAGTTGCAAGCTCATAGATGTGCATTAACCTGCGCCGGGGCCTGTAGGCAGAAGCCTGTTGGGTTGGGCATGTAGCTGTTAACTACATATTCATGGGATCGAAGCCCATCTGTCTAGAGGTGGTTGTAAGGTCCTAGCCTAATTAAGGCATTTGGGTTGCATTCAAAAGATGCAGGGTAATGTCCTGCGGATCTTAGCAGAAACTAAGAGGGTCTAACTCTTGTTTAAGGCTTTGAAGGCCTTCGGTTTAAGTGATCCTAAGTTTCTTTAGATTATAGTGTAGATTATGGGAGAGGCGGGGAGTAGTATGGTTGACGTAACAGTCAGAATGGCGATTGTAGTGTGGGTTGGGTTATTGATATGCCATTGTTTTATGTGGTTTGTAGTATGGGGAGGTAGTGTGATTGTGGCGCAGTATGCTAGGCGTAGGTAGAAGAATAGGCTTAGTAGGGAGAGCAGGGAGATTGTTGTTGCTGCTGTGATTATGTCTTGTTTGGTTAGTTCTTGGATAATAAGTCATTTGGGCAGGAAGCCTGTTAGTGGGGGTAGGCCTGCGAGGGAGAGTAGGGTTAGAAGTATTATTGCGCTTAGTGCTGGGGCTTTTGTTCATGTGGTTATTAGGGTTGATAGTTTTAGGGTTTTGGCTGAGTTCAGGGTTAGGAATACGGTTGTGGTTATTAAGGCGTAGAGGTAGAAGTTTAGTAGGGTAAGTTTAGGGTTATATGAGATGATAATGGTTATCCATCCTAGGTGGGAGATGGAAGAGAACGCTAGGATTTTTCGGATCTGTGTCTGGTTTAGTCCTATTCATCCTCCCAGGGCTGTGGATGTGATGGCTATGCATGTAAGTAGTGTTTGATTTAGTGACGGGGATGTTATGAAGAGTAGGGAAATTGGTGGTAGTTTTATAACTGTGGAGAGTAGCAATCCGGTGGTTAAAGGGGAGCCTTGGAGGACTTCTGGGAATCAAAAGTGAAATGGGGCTAGTCCTAGCTTCATTGCAATGGCTGAGGTTAAGATTAGGCATGAAATAGGGTTGGTTAGTTGGGTGATGTCCCATTGTCCAGTGTGTCATGCATTAGTCATGCTGGCAAATAGGACTAGGGCAGAAGCAGCGGCTTGGGTTAGGAAGTATTTGGTTGCAGCTTCAATGGCTCGTGGGTGGTGTGATTTAGAGATTAGGGGGAGGATGGCTAGGGTGTTAATTTCAAGCCCAGTCCAGGCTATGATTCAATGGTTACTCGAGATGGTGATAGTTGTCCCTATAATTAGGCTCGTTGTGAAAATTAGTTTTGCGTGGGGGGTCATTAGCAGGGGAAGGAGTTGAACCATCGTTTTCGGGGTATGGGCCCGATAGCTTATTTAGCTGACCCTACTAGAAAATAATATAAGGGGAGTATGGAGGGTTTTGATCCCTTTAGTGCAGGTTCAATTCCTGCTTTTCTAATGTTGGCAGGAAATGAGAGGGTTGGTGCACCTCTATGTTCACTTTATCATAGTGACCCTTTTGGATGTTCAGGCACATTTCCTTTGGCGCTTATTATAGGTAGGGGGGTAGGCCTGCATAGCAGATTGGCATGCTAATGTGTCATAGACATAGTGCTAATGTGAGGGGGAGGAAGTTTTTTCACAGGAGGTGTATGAGTTGGTCGTATCGAAATCGTGGGTAGGAGGCTCGAATCCATAGGAATCCGGCTGATAGGAGCAGGGTTTTTGTGGCCAGTATGATCGGGAATAGCTCTTGAGGTGGGTTAAATATGCTAGGGTTGAAGAATAAGATAGTGGTCAGTATGTTTATCAGCATGATGTTGGCGTATTCAGCTAGGAAGAATAGGGCAAATGGCCCTGCTGCATATTCTACATTGAACCCAGAGACTAGCTCGGATTCTCCTTCTGTGAGGTCAAAGGGGGCCCGGTTTGTTTCAGCGAGTGTGGAGACATATCATATTATAGCCAAAGGTCAGCACGAGAAGATCAAGTATAGGGGCTCTTGGGCAGTTGCAAGAGTGCTAAGGGTATAGTTGCCAGTTAAGAGGATGACTGATAGTAAGATAATTGCCAGGGTGACTTCGTATGAGATGCTTTGTGCTACTGCGCGCAGTGCACCAATTAGAGCATATTTTGAATTAGATGCTCAGCCAGATCATAGGATGGAGTACACCGCTAAGCTTGATATGGCTAGTAGGAAGAGCAGTCCTAGGTTAAGGTCTGCGAGAGGAAATGGTAGGGGAAGTGGGGCTCAGATTGAGATTGCAAGGAGAAGGGCTAGTATAGGGGTTGTGACGAATATGATAGGGGAGGATGTTGATGGGCGGATTGGTTCTTTGATAAACAGTTTTACCCCATCGGCCAGTGGTTGGAGCAATCCGAATGGGCCTACAATGTTTGGGCCTTTTCGACCTTGCATGTAGCTTAGGATTTTGCGTTCTACTAGCGTAAGGAAGGCAACTGCGATTAGAATGGGGAGTGCGTAGGATATGGCTATGATGAGGCTGGTTAGTAGGGGGTGGTTGATCATGGTGGGAAGAGTGAAGCTAGGGAGAGGATTTGAACCTCTGAGGTAAAGGACTTAAGCCTTTTGCATTTGCCGAGCTCTGCCACGCTAGCTGGTCCTTTTCTAGGACGTGGGGGGAAGTGATAGCCTTTCGTGATTTAGTTGTTTTCATCACTTAAGGTGAAGGCTTGCCTGAAGTATTGGCCTCGCTTTTCCTATCCTTTCGTACGGGGAAGAGCTCATCATAGATAGAAACCGACCTGGATTGCTCCGGTCTGAACTCAGATCACGTAGGACTGTTAATCGTTGAACAAACGAACCCTTAGTAGCGGCTGCACCACTAGGATGTCCTGATCCAACATCGAGGTCGTAAACCTCCCCGTCGATATGGACTCTCGGGGGAGATTGCGCTGTTATCCCTGGGGTAGCTTGGTCCATTGGTCAATTATATTGGATCTGGTTGCTATTAGCACGTTGAGAGGTTGCTCTTAGTCTAGATGTGTGGTCTAAATTTTGGAGGTTTTGTTTTGCTCCAAGGTCGCCCCAACCGAAAAAATGCAAGCCAGTGGCCCGTTAGGTAAGTGCGCCCGTGTGGGTTTGTATGTAATTTGGGGTGGCTGCTGTTTTTAAAGTTCCACAGGGTCTTCTCGTCTTATGTGTTTATCCCTGCTTTTGCACAGGGAGATCAATTTCACCGATTGCCTGTAAGAGACAGTTAGGACCTCGTTTAGCCATTCATACTAGTCCCGATTTACGGGACAATTGATTGCGCTACCTTTGCACGGTTAGGATACCGCGGCCGTTAAACTAAGTCACCGGGCAGGCATCACCTTCAATACTTGTCTGTTGGTTTGCTGAAGGCTATGTTTTTGGTAAACAGTCGGGCCCTGACGATTTGCCTAGTTCCTTTTACAGGTTTTAATCTTTCTCAGTAGACGCTCCTCTGTCGGGTTAACAATATGATTAATACTATGCTTGTTTGATTTGTCGTATATTGGATATTTGTTAATAATGTACGGATGTAAGCTTGCGTCGGAGAGGGAAATCCCTGGTTACTCATTCTAGCATTAATTCTCCTATCTGGTTATAGGTTAGCCCGTTAGGTGATGAGGGATTCATAAAGTTTATATATTTTTGGGGTGCTGAGCTTTAACGCACTCTTTGTTGATGGCTGCTTGAAGGCCCACAGGGGTTTTGTGATATATCTATTTATCCGCTCGTTGAGATTGTATTCTTTTTTAAAGGAGCTGTACCTCCTTTAAATAGCCCTTAATTCGTTTCATTAGGGTTCTGATTTTCCTTGGAGAAGAATTAAGAGTGAACTAAGATTCGTTTCACAGGCAACCAGCTATCACCCAGCTCGATTGGCTTTTCACCTCTACTGACAAGTCATCCCACTCTTTTGCAACAGAGACGGGTTCGCTCATGTTAGCTGCTCGTAAGTAGCTCGCTTGGGTTTCGGGGTGGCAAACTTAAATTCATTTCGCTTGGTTTTTCTTGCTAGACCATGATGCAAAAGGTACAAGGGTTTATCTTTGCTATTTTTGGCTTAGAGTTTTTCATTGCTATTTCATCTTTCCCTTACGGTACGTGGTCTCTATCGCTCCAATGGTGTCTTTTCTATCGCCTATACTGGGACTATCAAATGCTTTGGTTTAGTGTTTATGAGTAGCTTTGTTATTCTGTGTCATGTAGATTGGGCTAGAGTTTGGCGTCAAGACGACCTGGTGCAAGCAGGCATCTTTCAGGTGTAAGCTGAATGCTTTTGTTAAAGCTACGTCTTGATGTTCTAAGTGCACCTTCCGGTACACTTACCTTGTTACGACTTACCTCCTCTTTGGCTGAATGTCTTATTATTTATGGGGTGATGGGGTCGCTTTTGAGGAGGGTGACGGGCGGTATGTACGTGCTCCAGAGCCGGCTTAAAGAGGGCTCGCTGGTCCCACTTTACTGCTAATCCGCCTTCTAGGGGCAGTTTCATGCACCTTTGCCGTTATGTTCTTTCTTAGAAAATGTAGCCCATTACTACCACCTCATAGGCTATACCTTGACCTGTCTTATTAGCGTGGTATGGCTATTGCGTCCACTGTTGGTCCTTCATGGTGGGTGGGCTGGAGACGGCGGTATATAGGCTGTTTCGTGCAAGGGGTGGTTAGGTATATCGTGGATCATCGATTACAGAACAGGCTCCTCTAGGTGGATTTGGAGCACCGCCAAGTCCTTAGAGTTTTAAGCGTTTGTGCTCGTAGTTCTCAGGCGGATGCTCCGGTTAGATCGAGCATCAAGATTTAGGGCCAGGCATAGTGGGGTATCTAATCCCAGTTTGGGCCCTGGCTTTCGTGGCTTCAATTAATCGTTGGTCTAAGATTTTCTTTGAATAGCGGTCTTAGTGTGCATCTTGGGCTTGTGACGACTCAGCTGCTTTTGATCTTAGTTACTTGGATAACATGCTACCACACTTTACGCCGTTATAAAGTTAGTTTGGGCCTCCTGTAAGACCGCGGTGGCTGGCACAGGATTTACCGGCCCTGAATTGCTATGACTAAGTCAAGTTTACACTCATTGCTTAATGTTAACTACTGCTGAATACCCGTGGGGGTGTGGCAATTGCTAGGCGTCTTGGGCTACGATTGAGTGTATGCCTGATGCCCGCTCCTATCGACCTAAGGCTAGGGTACCTAGGGCATACTCACTGGGGCGCGGATACTCGCATGTATATATCTAGCAACAACTAACAGTAAGGTTAGGACTAAGTCTTTTGTTCTTGGGTGTCTGTGAAACAACCATCTTGGCATCTTCAGTGCCATGCTTTGTGTAAGCTACAAGAAC